ATTCAATTTCATTCGGAGGAGGAGCCTTATAAAAATCGTATCGATTCTTATCAAAAAAAGACAGGATTAACCGAGGCTGTTCAAACAGGTATAGGGCAATTAAACGGTATTAACGTAGCAATTGGGGTTATGGATTTTCAGTTTATGGGGGGTAGTATGGGATCCGTAGTTGGGGAGAAAATTACCCGTTTGATTGAATACGCCACTAAAGAATTTCTACCTCTTATTATAGTGTGTGCTTCCGGAGGGGCACGCATGCAAGAAGGAAGTTTGAGCTTGATGCAAATGGCTAAAATATCTGCTGCTTTATATGATTATCAATCAAATAAAAAGTTATTCTATGTACCAATCCTTACATCTCCTACTACCGGCGGGGTGACAGCTAGTTTTGGTATGTTGGGGGATATCATTATTGCCGAACCCCATGCCTACATTGCCTTTGCGGGTAAAAGAGTAATTGAACAAACATTAAATAAAACAGTACCCGAAGGTTCACAAGCGGCTGAGTATTTATTCCAGAAGGGCTTATTCGATCTAATCGTACCACGTAATCCTTTAAAAAGCGTTCTGAGTGAATTATTTCAACTCCACACTTTCTTTCCTTTGAATCAAAATTAGAACATAAAGTTGAATTATTTTGAGCAAACAAGTAATTAGTTTATCGGAATAATAGCATTTTTTATCTTTCTATACCTTACGATAATCCTATTTTGACTAAGAATCCCTGCTGGATGGGATTCTAACAAACCCTTTAATATAAATAGATCTAATCTACTAATCTAACTAATTCTAAAACTAAATAAATAGAATCTAATTCATTTTTAAGAAACTTTTTGCTAAATTGGAAGACAAGAGAAAAAAATGAATCAAATCATATCTCATCCATATCCTTTCAAATCTTTCATGTAGAGGGATGAAAAACTACATTATATACTCATTTATTTAGAATTAGAATAGATTAGAGAGATATTAAGTAATAATAATCCCAATTTAGAATTATCAAATTATACTTATAATAAGATATAAGTTAAGATTTAAGATCTTTATATATAATAAGATATCTTTATTTATATATTCTATAAATATAAAATCTAAATAATAATAACAGGTACAAATAGTAAAGCGAGGTACCCATTCTATGACAACTCTTAACTTTCCCTCTGTTTTGGTCCCTTTAGTAGGCCTAGTATTTCCGGCAATCGCAATGGCTTCTTTATTTCTTCATGTTCAAAAAAACAAGATTGTTTAGAGCCGAGGGCACAAAATCTCATTTTTAAACTGACGCTTGTATCATAACACAGATATCCTTTTAGCAAAATATGGTATAAGCGTCTTCCGACGAAAATCTCCCAAAATGCTATATTCTAGCTATTTTCAAATAGACCCGAATTGGCGGACGGCTGAATTGTAAAGTTGGTCTATCTATATGCATGTGGTTATCTTTAGTGAGATCATACGAAGGGTATGTTATTAGTTTAGATCTAACCAATTTAATGAATTACTCCTAAAGGTTCACATCAAACTATTGCTAGTTGATGCGAGTTACTTCGGAAACAAAAGGACTAAAGTCAAATTCATTTGGGGTATTCCTCAATTCAAAAAAAAAAAGCAACTGGATCAAGTATGAGTTGTCGATCAGAACATATATGGATAGAACCTATAACAGGGGCTCGAAAAACAAGTAATTTCTGCTGGGCTGTTATCCTTTTTTTAGGTTCATTAGGATTCTTGTTGGTTGGAACCTCGAGTTATCTTGGTAGAAATCTGATATCTTTATTTCCGTCTCAGGAAATCGTTTTTTTTCCACAAGGAATTGTGATGTCTTTCTATGGGATCGCGGGTCTTTTTATTAGCTCTTATTTGTGGTGCACAATTTCGTGGAATGTAGGTAGTGGTTATGATCGATTTGATAGAAAAGACGGAATAGTGTGTATTTTTCGTTGGGGATTTCCTGGAAAAAATCGTCGGGTCTTCCTCCAATTTCTTATAAAAGATATTCAGTCCGTCAGAATAGAAGTTAAAGAGGGTATTTATGCGCGTCGTGTCCTTTATATGGATATCAAAGGCCAGGGAGCCATTCCATTGACTCGTACTGATGAGAATTTTACTCCACGGGAAATGGAACAAAAAGCTGCTGAATTGGCCTATTTCTTGCGTGTACCAATTGAAGTATTTTAAGAAATGAGCCTACAAATGCATGCTTTCTCAGCAGGAGGGCAAAAACGCAAGAATCCTCTTTTTCTATAACATAACTTAATTGAAATTTATTCAGAACATCCCTTCGAGTCAAAGCAGACATATATGGAAAAATAAAAAAAAAGAGTGAATAGATTATAGATTCGATAACTTGTAATAGAACTGATGCGTGAGATAAATATTAGATTACATAAAGTCGACGAATTCATTAACAATTAACAGATGAAAAAATGGCAAAAAAGAAAGCATTAACTCCTCTTTTCTATCTTGCATCTATAGTATTTTTGCCTTGGTGGATTTCGCTCTCATTTCAAAAAAGTCTGGAATCATGGATTAAAAATTGGTGGAATACTAGGCAATCCGAAACTTTTTTGAATGATATTGAAGAAAATAGTATTCTAGAAAAATTCAAAGAATTAAAGGAACTCCTCCTCTTAGAGGAAATGATCAAGGAATACTCGGAGACACATCTACAAAACCTTCGTATAGGAATTCACAAAGAAACAATCCAATTAATCAAGATACACAATGAGGGTCGTATTCATACGATTTTGCACTTCTCGACAAATATAATCTGTTTCGTTATTCTAAGTGGTTATTCTATTTTGGGTAATAAAGAACTTGTTATTCTTAACTCTTGGGCTCAGGAATTCCTATATAACTTAAGTGACACAATAAAAGCTTTTTCTCTTCTTTTATTAACTGATTTATGTATCGGATTTCATTCGCCCCATGGTTGGGAACTGCTGATTGGCTTTGTCTACAAGGATTTTGGATTTGTTCATAATGATCAAATTATATCTGGCCTTGTTTCCACTTTTCCAGTCATTCTAGATACAATTTTAAAATATTGGATTTTCCGTTATTTAAATCGCGTATCTCCGTCACTTGTAGTGATTTATCATTCAATGAATGACTGAAAAATTATCTACCTAATCCAATTATAATGTTTTTTATTGCTTTGCAGTTGTACATAAGCAAAGCATTGAAAAAAACTTTATATTTCTACCCATCCCGGAGATTCATCCTATATTCCTATATATTAATCCAGTCAAATTATTATTATTCCAGTAAATAACAGAATCGTGGATAGGAAACTCCATTAGTGACCTACCCCAATTTATTGTAGAAATTTTCGGGATCAATGGTTGGACCATGCAAACTAGAAATACTTTTTCTTGGATAAAGGAACAGATTACTCGATCTATTTCCATATCGCTCATGATATATATCATAACTCGTACATCCATTTCAAATGCATATCCCATTTTTGCACAGCAGGGTTATGAAAATCCACGAGAAGCCACTGGACGTATTGTATGCGCCAATTGCCATTTAGCTAATAAACCAGTGGATATTGAGGTTCCGCAAGCGGTACTTCCCGATACTGTATTTGAAGCAGTTGTTCGAATTCCCTATGATACGCAACTGAAACAAGTTCTTGCTAATGGTAAAAAGGGGGGTTTGAATGTAGGGGCTGTTCTTATTTTACCAGAGGGTTTTGAATTAGCCCCTCCCGATCGTATTTCCCCCGAGATAAAAGAAAAGATGGGCAATCTGTCTTTTCAGAGTTATCGCCCCAATCAAAAAAATATTCTTGTCATAGGCCCTGTTCCTGGTCAGAAATATAGTGAAATCACCTTTCCTATTCTTTCCCCGGACCCCGCTACTAAGAAAGACGCTTACTTCTTAAAATATCCTATATACGTAGGCGGAAACAGAGGAAGGGGCCAAATTTATCCTGACGGGAGCAAGAGTAACAATACAGTTTATAATGCTACAGCATCAGGTATAGTAAGCAAAATCCTACGAAAAGAAAAGGGGGGATACGAAATAACCATAGCGGATGCATCCGATGGACGTCAAGTGGTTGATATTATCCCTCCGGGGCCAGAACTTCTTGTTTCAGAAGGTGAATCTATCAAATTGGATCAACCGTTGACAAGTAATCCTAATGTGGGCGGATTTGGTCAGGGAGATGCAGAAATAGTACTTCAAGATCCATTACGTGTACAAGGTCTTTTGTTCTTCTTCGCATCTGTTATTTTGGCACAAATCTTTTTGGTTCTTAAAAAGAAACAATTCGAGAAGGTTCAATTGTCCGAAATGAATTTCTAGACTGGCGTATTTATCGACATCAAGTTTGTAAAAAGAACTTTTTTATCAATTATCTATGATAAAAAATGAAATTATAAAAAGAATTTTGTTCTTTTAGACTCTTTTTCTACGAGATGCCGGGAATTCCTTGTACGACATTCCTAGACATAGTATATAGAAAGACTATTTGACTTGACCCCTTCTTCTTTTTTTTTTCAAATTTGGGCGATGCTATTATGTTGCTATTGTCAGATTGAAATGTCAAAAATGCATTTGAGTCTAATACATTTCACTTTGGCTAGATCCTATCCAAAAGTAAACGGGAAATAGAACGTATAAATATAAACGAAGGGAGCAAATATTTCTGGGAGGGTTTATTCGTCTTCCTAGTCTTCGACACAAGAAAAGGGGTGTGAAAAATCCTTTTCTTGTGTCGAAATAATAATGATTCCTTATACTGTTCGTCAAACATTCCTAGTGTTAGTTTCTGTTTTTTACAGATGTCTCAGAACGTTTTTTGGAGTTATTGCGTATTTTATTAATTATTATATTCTAAATTCTATTAGAATAATTCATAATTACGTATACTATAAAAAGTGGTGGACAAACAAAAGAGGAGGGGAAAATTTGTTGAGTAAATAGAACTTCGTCAATGAACCTATAAAAAAAATATTATAATTATTAAGAACTCAACGGGACCTTCTACC